TACTAAGCAAATCCACTGAATAAAAAAAAGGGAAATATTCTCATTATGAACGAACAGGGACTAGTGTTTTTGCAAGAAATTTCTAGCCAACCCCCCCTGCAAAAGGTCTTTTCTTAACACCAAGCGTGTTGGCAATAGATAGAAAAGGTAACTCCAACAATTTATTTGTCCTCAACGCCCCCTATTTCCAGGAATTAGTCACTTCAACAGCCTTCGATGGTTATATGGGTATCCAAAGTACGAACGAGATGGATGTTGGTTTTCCCAACCATTCTTGTTAGTCCCGATCCTGATCAGGAAAGGGGAGAATTTTTAACAAAGTTTTTTGTGTGGTTGATTCCTAGATGTAGTGCTTCTTCCCCTATGCCACCTAATTGGTACTAGTGAAGTAGTATTAACCTGTAATCCAGAACCTATAGGCTAACCTTTCGCTCAAGACTAGAATCAAAAATTGAAGCATATGAGGTTGCATCAACCGAGGATACACGACAGAAGGTATTGTTCTCGGTTTCCCCAAACTTCACCTTCAACAAGCGTAGGTTTTTTTTTTCAAAAAAACAACAATTTTCTTTCTATCCGGAAGCGTGTGCCCTTCTCGTAAGACTGAGAAAAAAAAAAAAGAATCAAATCGCACCATCTCTGTAATAGGTAAATGCCTCCTTTTCTCCTGAAGTTGTCGGAATTATTCGTAATAAGATATTGGCTACAATTGAAAAGGTCTTATCAATAAAATTTCCATTTATCCGCGATCTCGGCATAGGTAACAATCCATTCGATAATTCTTCTCATTACCTCTCGTGGGATAAAAAATCCCACAAACAAAGGAATCGTACAGTACAAAATACCATAAAAGCGGACCCATTCTAAAAAAAAAAACGTGCGGAACCTATACTCAAATTGTTCCCTTTTGACAGGAATCAATAGGAAATCTTTGAATCCGATTGGACTTCATTTAAAAAAAGTAGTATATGGATATAGTAAGGAGTATAGTAATTAACAAAACTATTCTATTAGCCTTTTAGCGAAGTTATAAGGAAGAATCTAGGAATTTTTTCTACAGATTATGAAAATTTGAGAAGTTTTGATTGGATTAGGATTCACGGAACAAAAAGAATCAAATAATCACTCTTTCTATGATTCAAATAGAATAAGCACCCCCTTTTTGCTTATTTGCATAGCGTGTATACACCAAAGTATACAATCGAAATAGAAAAATCCGCGGTTTCATTCATGAATTTGTAATCGAGCTGTAAGAAGTTTTCGTTGAGAAATCTTCAACGGATAAGGGGTTTTTTGAATTCCTATCTAACCGGAGTCAAGTAAGTATTAATCTAATCACGTCTAAATAGAATCATATTCTAAAATATATGGGTCGGGCGACCCGTTCCAATTCAGTGTTTAATCCGGTACCATTCTAAACATCAGAATCATAAAAAGAGGGGGTCGTCGTCTTGACAAAACAAACTTGACTCAATATAGCTTTTTTTGTTTTTCATTTTATTGTTATAATCGATTGGTCATACCTATACCGTACCGTAAAAAAAAAGAATACTGCAATATTCTAAATGAAATGGATCGCTATTCACCCGTTTTATGGGTAATAATCATAATCATAAGATTATGTAGGAGAGGTGGCCGAGTGGTTCAAGGCGTAGCATTGGAACTGCTATGTAGGCTTTTGTTTACCGAGGGTTCGAATCCCTCTCTTTCCGTATCTTCACCTACATTACGAATCTTATCGCTCGCAATGTATCAAATAAAAATGAAGACTATTATTCGAACCGTTAAACCAGCCCTCTCTTTATCTTTGATATCGATTCACTATTCCTAATTGTATTCTAATTGTAATTGCCTGTGGTACGGAAAATACTGGAAAGAGTAGAGTATTCAGGGCATAAAAAATTCCCCCGATCCATTTAAGATAAGTGAATGGAAGAGGAGAAAAAGGGGAAAAATTCACCGCACCCTTGTTTGGTATTTTAATTAGGTTCAAATCTGACGAGAATAATATTCTACGACTAGCAACTCTTTTATTTTCAAACCAACCCACTCACGATCTATTATTTGATTGACTACTCCTTTATACTGGGAGGAGTCAAGAATCAAATGTTTTGGTCTTGGTAACTTCCATTTCCGATTCCGATGAGGGGATGAATCAAGAGAATTTTGAATCAGCGCTCTGGATTTTTGTTCATCTCTTGTCGTAATAATATCTCGGGGTTTACAGCGATAACTTGGTATATCTACTATACGACCATTAACTAAAATATGTCTATGGTTAACTAATTGTCGGGCTCCTGGAATGGTCGAAGCCATGCCTAATCGAAAAAGGATATTATCCAAACGCATTTCAAGTAATTGTAGTAAAACCTGACCCGTTGAGCCTTTGGCTTTTCCAGCAATACGAACATAGTGGAGTAATTGTCGCTCTGTCAGACCATAATGAAAACGCAATTTTTGTTTTTCTTCTAGACGAATACAATATTGAGATTTTTTCCCA